CCACTGGGAACGAAGAAAGTAGCAATTCGTCTCTTCCGCCTATCGCATGTGCCTATCAATAGTTGTTGAAAGGATTCCCTAGAAAAAGGAAGAGGGACAGACAAGCAAGGAGGAATTTGAGACGAAACTCCCTGGCGGGAAATGAAAACAAATGATGAGGGATTCCTCGAGAAGTTAACAACTATTCTTCGCATCGAGTGATTATTATTTAAGGAAAAATGGATTTGAGACATACACGAGGAAGGTTCTGGGAGCAATACGAGTTGTGAATCTCTTCCGAACCGGGAGCCGTGTGAGGTAAGAATTTCACGCACGGTTCTGAATGAGCGGAAAGATCGAAAATCTTCTTTTCGACTCTGACTCTCCCACACCAGTCGTTGCTTTTTCTCCCGTTACCTCTAAAGTAGCAGCTCCAGCTTCATTTACACGACTCTTCGGTCTAATGTTTCCACACCTACCTAATGAGTGGCATATCGCGGTGGGATTATTAGCTACTTCTAGCATGATATTAGGAAATTTAGTTGCCGTTACTCAAAGAAGCGTAAAACGTATGCTAGCTTATCCTTCTATAAGCCAAATTGGATATATCATGATTGGGGTACTTGCTGCAGACTCGGGGAACGGCTACGCAAGTATGATAACTTATACGTTTATCTATATACTCATGAATTTGGGAACTTTTGCTCGTATCACCCCATTTGGTTTACGAACCGGAACTGATAATATCAGGGATTACGCAGGATTATACATGAGGGATCCTGTTCTAACATTCTCTCCGGTTCTACGTTCACCATCCCTAGGGGGTATCCCTCCACCATCCGGTTTTTCTGGCAAACTCCATCTCTTTTGGCATGGATGGAAAGCTGGTTCGTACCCATCAGTTCCGGTGGCGCTCGTCACAAGTGTCATTTCCATCTATTACTATCTAAAAATAATTAAATTAATGTTCACCGGGAAGAATGGGGGGAGCGACACACCCATAACTTCTGGACGAAATTCATTAGTTTCTCCATCAATTCCAATTTTGAAAAGTTCTCTCGAAATAGCTATGATCATTCGTGCACTAGCATCAACCCTATCGGGTATATTCATAGATCCCATTATCGAAATCACACGGAATACCTTCTTCTAGACCCACTTCGAATTGTGATACGAAACTTCTTCTTTTTTCTCCAAATGATTCGTATTAAAAGCTGGTTCTGCTATCCTAACTAGTCCGTCTATGCAACTTACGAAATAGTTATATCTTCTTCGGTAACTGATCCAGGCATTCTCCTACCTAGCTTGTACTTGTCTTTTCATCACTTGATAGGAAAATGATCCCCTGTCTATTCCGGAGGAGATATAAGTATTTCCGCGCGGTGCACAGCTGGAGTTGCGCAGTAGCAACCCACGCCGTCCCACATCTCGCCGCTGACTTCTGCGACGAGCGCCTCCCTCTCGTTATCGGTCAACATTCCATTTGAGGCGCTGGCTTCGCGGAGAATGCTGGTCATCTGCCTTATCGCATTGAAGGTGGCTTGGTCGAGAATGCATTTAGATACACCAAGAAGGCCGAAAAGTTGGGTAATAGTAATAGAAGTGAAAATGCTCATAGAAGTGATCTCCTAAGAATAAATGAAGAAGTGATTCAGTGTTTCCACTTGAAGTCGTAAAGAGCAGGGCGGCGTAGGCGACAGTGTCAGAAGCTCTTGAAAAGTAGTGGGCGAGGTTGGCAGCATGGGATGTCGATCACGACTCGGTCGACGACATACTTAAAGACTCCGAGAAATCCAAGGAAAGTTCCAATGTAATACATAATAGCCTCCTGCCTCCTACAAGGAAGAATAATGATGGGTGAATAGAAATGATGGAAGGTGGTCGTAAGGAAGAATAATGATGGGTGAATAGAAATGATGGAAGGTGGTCGTGTCGATTGTGTCGATTGTGTCGATCTTTTTCTCCTTTTCTTGAAAATAGGAATTTTCTGTCAAAGAGAAATTTTTTCTTTTTCAAAGAAGAGGTAGAAAAGTGTCGATCGTGTCGATTGTGTCGATTGTGTCGATTGTGTCGATCTTTTTCTCTTTTTCTGTAATTTTCTCTTTTTCTGTAATTTTCTCTTTTTCTGTAATTTTCTCTTTTTCTGTAATTTTCTCTTTTTCTGTAAAAAGAGTCATTTTCTGTGAAAGAGAGATTTTTCTGTAAGAGGTAGAAAAGTGTCGATCGTGTCGATTGTGTCGATTGTGTCGATCTTTTTCTCCTTTTCTTGAAAATAGGAAATTTTGCTGTAAAAAGAGTAATTTCCTGTAAGAGGTAGAAAGTGTCGATCGTGTCGATTGTGTCGATTGTGTCGATTGTGTCGATTGTGTCGATCTTTTTCTCCTTTTCTGTAAAAAGAGTAATTTTCTGTCAAAGAGAAATTTTTTCTTTTCAAAGAGATTGCAAAACAAAAAAGAGATTGCAGAACCCGCTAGGACTTTCTTTCTAAAGGAATATTGACTCCAAGGAATTTCCGACTACACGATTGTAGAAAGTTGTCTAATTGAGCGAACGTAGCGCCGCGGGAGGATGCGCGAGTGAGAAGGAGGAGCCCATCGTTCTCTAAACTAAGAGGGAAACCTAGACGATACTGTACTAGGAATTCAACCATATAAGCAAGAAGGACAACTTCATGGGATGCTAAGGCACGGGACGAGAGAAGGCCTTCGTGATACCTACTTCCTCCTTTCCTTCCCCTCATTTCTTCCTCTAATTTCCCGTAGTAGGGCTGTACGCGGGAAGGAAGATAGATTTTCTCTCTATTTCCTAAAGACGATTGGAACATAGCAAGCTCAAGAAGTATGGGATGACGCAGAACCTTCTTGAGATATCCATCCTGATCAGCGTATCCTAAACTACTGCACGTATCCTTCACCTTGTCCCGTATAGACCCTCCCCCTCTGAGGCTAGCACCGTTTAAGCCAGAGTATAAGATGGTCTTCAGAAGCTTCTTGGGAATGTCGTCGCCTCCCCACTTAGACATAATGTGGTGCCAAAGATTGCCGGTTCCATAGGCCTCCCACGTATGAGGTGCATTCATGGCACCTATCAGTCCTACGTAAATACCAGTATGACAAGCAACCATGTCTAACTCTTCCAGAACTAACTCATTTGGAAGGACGTACTCATCGACAAGTGTCTTAATCACTCGCTTGCAGTCTCGCCGGAGGCAGGCAACGGTTCCCGAACCGTTTCCATTGCAGGGGACGAGCCTCGGGTAACTGGGAGTGTTTCTGTAGGATGTTGCAAAAAGCTCTTTGACAGGACATCCTCGGTTGAAATAAGTACTCCCTTGGCGGCGAAATAGCCTAAAGAGCATGTAGCTAGTCTCCACGACCTTCGCGGCAGCTTCATTGAGGGGGTCTATATACTCCGCGTATTTCCCCGGGAGTTCCTTCAGCCTACTGATACTCCCCTCCATCCTTTCCGCAAGGGGGTACGCTTCTCCCCACATTGTGGTGGAAGGACTTAACTCGGATGGAAGATCTAGGTGTTTTGAGTCGCCACCACCCATCGCAGCATAGAAACGGGCCGCCGCATCCTTCGCGGGGGGGTCCGCCTGAAGGATTGTCCGTGCCTCCTCGAGGAGTCTCTCCTCGGACCAGTCCTCTCCCTTTGTAGTCAAAGCCTGCGCAAGGTGGGGGTGTTTTGACAGATACTCCTCTGTCTTTCTGTGTTCCGTTCCCGTCAGGTTACCCACCTTCTCGTGAACTAAGCTACTTGTACTGCTTGTTGCGAGAGTAGGCCTCTTAGGCCGCTCTAATGCTCTTCTCTCCGTCCTTTCCTTCCCCTTCTTTTCGTTTTCGTTTTCGCAGGTGTTTCTGGATAGATTGACCCCCGCGTCTTCGTTCCCTATTCCTCTTGGATCAGTTTTTCCAAATTTCCCGTTTTTAGGAAAAAGATCGACACAATCGACACAATCGACACTCTCACTCTCTTTAGGAAATCCTTTGGGATCAGTTTTTTCAAATTTCCCGTTTTTAGGAAAAAGATCGACACAATCGACACAATCGACACAATCGACACTGCCGCTATCCTTGCCGTTCCGCCCATCGAATGTCTCGCTGTCTTTAGAAAACCCTTCCCAGGGATCCGTTTCCATCAAGTACTTCACGACGGCCGATCTTTCGCTCCTCCTTATTTTCTCTCCGTATTCTAAGTGAATTCCGAAAACGACTCTCCCATGCGCCCTTCTTTTTGTGACTATGTCCCCATATCCCAGGGACCTTACCGAGTCGTCCAGCACGTCCCCAAAGGAATAATAGCTTACTGGCTCAATTCCTTGCGCTTCCACGTACTGCATATAGGAGTCGTATAGACTTCCCGGAAGGGGGACCTTCCTGGCGCCTAGCGGCATCTCGCTATCCGGGCTATAGTGGGCCTTGGCAAACAACCATTCTAGGACTCCCGAGGAATCCTGCCCACCCCCGCTTAGTTCGTTGATGGCCTCTACGCTTTGCCCTATCCGAGCCGCTTCGTCCGGCATGTCGAGTGCCCAGTGAATAAGCCCGCTGGCGTTTTCCTTGAGCTTCTTGAGTAGAAAAGGATCTCTTTTTCTGGCGGCCTTTGGCGTCAGTACATAAAGTACACGCCTCCGAAACCCGCTAGTGCGATCCTGCACGCTCCATTTGGTGTTCGACGTAACAAGTAGCATTGCAGCGATCGAGACTACGTAGATACTGCCGTTCTTGATTTCGACTACCACCTTGTCCCCCGAGACAAATTTCTTGATCATGGAACATTGCGCGTCGTTTACTTTCAACGGAATGTCCGGCAGGGTAATCAGTAGTTTGTCTTGAACGCCCTTCATTTCAAAACGGTTAGTCAGCCTCAGTATGTCCAAGGCGCATGAGGCATCCCCCAGGATATGTTCCAACAGCTGTACGAATGTTGACTTCCCGGTCGCACCGGGACCCCAGAGGTACAGGCAGAACTGTTCGCTGTTGTCATTTGTGAACAACAATCGCAGATAGGCTCTTAGTACATTGAGCTTAAGCTTATCCCCGGCTGCTAAGCTTAGTAAAAAGGTCTTTTGGATCTCAGTCAATCGTGTACATTGGTCAAATGCTATTCCGCACTGATTGAATGACCATAGGCTGGGATCAGACGGTTGCAGTTTCCGTTGGCCTTCCTGGTCTACCACCAGGAGACCATTGGTGAAATGCACTCCTTTTTGGGGCTTCGGCGTTTTATACAGTTGCTGCTTTAAGTACTCTTCCATAAGCCTCCGAAATTGCAGCGTTCCCCTTCTCTTCCGACTCGTGGGAGGAAACTTTTCCCTAAGCTTGGCTAATTCGTCTTCTATTTCATTGACAATTTCGTAGCAGGATCCGTCATGGGTGGCCCAGTGTCCATTTGCGTATTTGTACCACTCTTTTTCGGGGAGTCTGAAGATCCATCTCTGAGCGAGTGTGAGAGCGAGTAGTTTACTGACGGCTTCTTCCAGGGACTGCTTCAGGGACAATTAATTGCGGGCGGAACTAGATTCGAACCCTTGTCCATAGTCAGTATGAACTGGAACCTTACCACTACCTGAAGAATCAACGAGTAGTCGAAGAGGTTTGCGGATTTCGTTTTAATCTTGGTGGAGTCTCCCAGTTGGTAAATCCGGCAAAAAGAAAATGAAAATTCGGTTTAGCGGTTGACAGAACTGGAGAGATATCCGTACAATTGAATTGGTTCGCATAACTCCATCACGTTCCCTTGCTTCGAAACGAGGGTAGGCACACCAGACACGAAACGGAGTGATGCGTAGTACGGAGGTTCGAATCCCCGCTAGGCGTCCGGAGCAGAAGTCGTCTTGCATTTCTGGAAGAAGTCTCCCGACCCCTTTCTTTTCGCCAACCCCGCCCGGCGGGTAAGTCCTATCTGGTCAATCTCCCACAAACGAAGTGGCGCTGGAAACGCATCTCCGTATCGAGAGACGGGTGGGTCCTGTTGTATCGCTTCGGTGTCCCCCGAAGCTGAATCTATCAGAAAGAAATGAAATCCTTGGTAAATTTCATACTCTTTAGTATCCAATCCGTAAAATTGGAATGGAAATCCTTGGATTGTTGACTACTAAGACTCCATCTCCTCATTCTACGGAGGTTCATAGGTAGGTAAGGTCGTGAGTCCCACCTTTTCTTTTCCTTCCAAACCAAGGATGAGGCGGCGAGAGATATTGGGTCTCGTCCCAATACA